ATAGAATTCGATATAATATTTGGGTTATGATGAATCGTTTGCTATGTCAGTATGTATACGTACGTATTAGGCATATAAGATTATCCTTTCTGTCATTTCGATAGAAGGATTTTAGCTACTAACGTAACGTAGTCAATTTCATTCGTTAGAACAACTTCCATTGAGTCTCTGCACCTATCCCTTTTTATTCTCATTTTCCATCATTTTTTCTCTCAAAACAAAGATTTGGCTCAGGATTGCCCATTTTTAGTTCCAGGGTTTCTCTGAATTTGGAAGTTACCACTTAGCAGGTTTCCATACCAAGGCTCAATCCAATCAAGTCCGTAGCGTCTACCAATTTCGCCATATCCCCTTTCCTTTGAGACAAGAATCCAGTTGTAATTCCATCCACCTCTTTCATTTATCTTGGCACTATTGAATTCATTAGGTAATGATTCCTATATCGAAAAAGTGTATGCTGCTATTTTCTTTTTTTGCCCACCCTCTATTCTATATTCTATCATTTCATCTCTATTGGATGAACCCTATTTGTTTCAATACGAAATGATTCTATCATTGATGTATCCGCAATTCAATATGGATAGATATATCCCACATATATATATGCCTTTACTCCTCCTTCATTTTTACAGTGAAGTTTGGTATAGTGGAACGGTCGATATTCATTCTTTTTTTTTTCATTTCAAATTCTAATGTAATTGATATATTGATATTTTATTTTCATATATATGGAATTGAATTTCTATTTAGATATCTAATTTATCTAGATCTAAATAGTTTTCTTTTCTATTTTCTAAATAGAATATAAAATCTATAAATAAGAACTAAGAAAGAGAAGAAATTGAAATAATCAATAAATGAAATAAAAAAATAAAAAGAATCACTAGGTAATAACTAAGATCCGATAGTTTCCTGTATTCCTATACACTATTGCTCTTATATCCGCCCGCTTAGCTCAGAGGTTAGAGCATCGCATTTGTAATGCGATGGTCATCGGTTCGATTCCGATAGCCGGCTCTTTTTCTTTATCGATTTTTTTATTTCCATGATTGAAAATATCTACTCTCGCTTTCTCTAAATGTCGGGTCACCAATCTATTATGTCATGGGAACTTGCAGCTATAGCTATGAATAAAAAAGTTGACTAGAACAATTAGATCTCTACAGAAGAAATTGGAAAACGTACCCTTCGGTTGAATTTCCTATATATACAAAAAATCCGAATATTGATAAAATTTATTTGATTCTGTTTTGTAGGACTTTAGTAAATTGAGTTTTGCTTTGCTAATCCTTTAGTTCAGTCTGAATTTCTATTTTTTTGTCAAAGAAAAGTGAATCAAAAAGGAGCCTTTATATGTCTCGTTACCGAGGACCTCGTTTCAAAAAAATACGCCGGCTGGGGGCTTTACCGGGACTAACTAGTAAAAGACCCAGATCCAGAAGTGATCTTCAAACCCAATTGCGCTCTGGAAAGAGATCACAATATCGTATTCGTTTAGAAGAGAAACAGAAATTGCGTTTTCATTATGGTCTGACAGAGCGACAATTACTTAAATATGTGCATATTGCTGGAAAAGCCAAAGGGTCAACAGGCCAGATTTTACTACAACTACTCGAGATGCGTTTGGATAACATCCTTTTTCGATTAGGTATGGCTTCGACCATTCCTGGAGCCAGACAATTAGTTAACCATAGACACATTTTAGTTAATGGTCGTATAGTGGATATACCAAGTTATCGTTGCAAACCCCGAGATATTATTACTACGAAGGATAAAGAAAGATCGAAAGCTCTGATTCAAAATTATCTTGTTTCATCCCCCCACGGGGAATTGCCAAACCATTTGACTATTGACTCCTTACAATATAAAGGATTTGTAAATCAAATAATAGATAGTAAATGGATCGGTCTGAAAATAAATGAGTTGTTGGTCGTAGAATATTATTCCCGTCAGACTTGATTCTAACGAAAAGAAAAAAGCAAGGTTCATACCAATTTTGACTCCTTTCGCTGAAGTAAATAGAGTACCCTGTGCCCTGTCTCATTCACGTATCAAAAAAGGATCGGCAATAGGATTCTTTTTCTTTTTTTCAAGATCAAGGATCAAGACAATATTTAGATTTGTATTTTATTTGTATTTTACCTATCACAGGGATTAATTAGGGCTAGAGAATCTCTATGAAATAAGTAAGGGTCTTACCGTTAGAATAATGATATCAATTATTATTTTCTTTGATACATTGTAGTCGGTAACGTTGATGAATGAAAAGAAACGGAGAGAGAGGGATTCGAACCCTCGGTAAACAAAAGTCTACATAGCAGTTCCAATGCTACGCCTTGAACCACTCGGCCATCTCTCCTACAGAATGTTATTCTTGACCAAAACCCGAATGAATAGCGAGTCTTTCATCTTAATTGTAGTACATGTATAACCGCCCGATGGTTCTATAATAAGAAATTTCTTTTCCAATTTCCTATTTATCAACAACAACTTCTTTCATCAGCTAACCCATGGAATTCATGAATCATCCAATGAATCTTTCTATTTGAATTGTATGGTGTGTCACATACACGTTATGCAAACAAAAAGGATGTTTATTTGAATTTGATTTTCTCATGGAATGATTATTCCATTCTTTTTTGGATCATAACCAAATCAAAACTTCTCGAGTTATCAAAATCCATAGGAAACTTGGTTATTCAACTTAAATAAAATAGTAATAGTCATTGGTATACTACGAAACTGGAATGAAATCTAATCTGATTCAAATATTTCATTTCATCTTTGTCCAAAAGGGGACACCGCATTTTTTCCAATTAGTCTGTTTTTATGTTATTTTGTACTGTACAATTCCTTTTTTTGTGGGATCGTTTTCCCCGAAGGGGGATGAGAAGAATTATAGAATGAATTGCTAATTATGCCTAGATCTCGAATAAATGGAAATTTTATTGATAAGACCTCTTCGATTGTAGCCAATATTTTATTACGAATAATTCCGACAACTTCAGGAGAAAAAAAGGCATTTACCTATTACAGAGATGGTGCGATTTGATTTTTTCTTGTTTTTTTTACCCCTCAGTTTTACGAGAAAAAGAACGTAGTTAGGAATAAAAAAACAAATTAGTAAAAGAAACCTACGCTTGGTGAAGGTGAAGTTTAGAGATAGATCAATTCCTTATGTCGTGTATCCTCGATTGATGCAGCCTTAGATGCTTCAATTATCGATTTTAGTATTGAGCGAAAGGTTACATCTATAGGTTCTGTATTGGAGGTCAATACTACTTCATTTAGTACCAATAGGTGGCATCGGGGAAAAAGCACTACACCTAGGAATCAACAACACAAAAACTTTGTTATAAAAAACCCTTTTCCTTATTGGTATCGGGACTAAAAAGAATGGTTAGGAAAACAAAGATCCATCTCATTCGTACTTTTGGTACCCGTATAACCATCAAAGACCGTTGAAGTGACTAATTCCTGGAAATCGTAAGCGTTGAGTACAAAGAAATCTTTGGAGTTACCATTTTTATCTAGCACTAATATGATTGGTGTTAATAAAAAACCTCTTGTGGGAAGGCTGGCTAGAAATTTCTTGTAAAAATACCAGCTCCTGTCAGTTCATAATGATAATAGTGAAATTTTGATTACATGAATTATTCCTCTTAGTACTATGCACAGAAGGGAGGAGCCGTATGAGATGAAAATCTCACGTACGGTTCTGGAACGGAGATTCTTTTACTAGAATGAACGACCGTAACGGATGTCGGCTCAATCCGAAGGAAATTATGCAGAAGCTTTACAGAATTATTATGAAGCTACGCGACCAGAAATTGATCCCTATGATCGAAGTTATATACTCTATAACATAGGTCTTATACACACAAGCAACGGAGAGCATACAAAAGCTTTGGAATATTATTTTCGGGCACTAGAACGAAATCCATTTTTACCACAAGCTTTTAATAATATGGCCGTGATCTGTCATTACGTGCGACTATCTTCACTATAGAAAGAAAAAAAGATTTAATCGTCTAGTAAATACTAGAAAAAAGATAGGCTTTCTACATAGGAATCGTCCAAAGTCACGATTTTTATCAGCTGTAGCAAAGAAAAAGACTTCGCGAGAACCAAATCGGAAGAAATAGGTATGGCCTATATACTATACTCTATGGATAAAGAGTCGAATTGATAGAGAAAGCACCGTAAAGATCCATTAGTAAGCTATTCTTTGGTAAATACAGTTCAGAACTGCTTACTTATGTCATGATATGAAAAGTGAGAAATCAACTTATGTAATAGAGTCGATCTACTAAAGTATTGAGCAGCGGTGTAGCATCAGATCCCAAAGATAGTAAGCTCTTTTTTCTTAACGGAGGAAAGTCTTTTTCAAAGATTCTATATAAATAGAAATTTCATATACCATATATGAAATACGAAACCGAGATAGTTACCTTTCAGAAAAGTATAACGATATCGGGGGATATCTATGCTTCATTCTTCTAAAGGTGGGAGAAAAGAGAAAACTAATCATTGATCCAAATTAGATTTGGAAACTTATGCAATAAACATCTTCTGGTTAACCTAAGAGAAAATAGAATAGTTAGCATAGGATAGATTCATAGAAGATGGGACGCAAAAAGAATCAATTGCTGAGCCGTATGAGGTAGGAAACTCTCAAGTACGGTTCTAAGGGAGGGAATTTACTAACCTATTCCGACCGGGGAGAACAGGCCATTCTACAAGGCGATTCAGAAATTGCGGAGGCTTGGTTCGATCAAGCTGCTGAGTATTGGAAACAAGCTATAGCGCTTACTCCAGGGAATTATATTGAAGCACATAATTGGTTAAAAATAACGAGGCGTTTTGAATAAGACCATTCTATTTTTTTTTGTGGATCCAGCAATCAAATTCAAGAAATCGTTCCTATGAGAAGATCTAATAAAGAATTTTATTATATCCCCCTTCTTTCTCAATTTCTCAAATCATTTGATTTTGTACAT